CCTGCTGCGGGTTGACTTTTAGCCCCCCTATAAACACCTCCTCCGATTCATAGAGAAATTTCCGATCAATCATCGATTGAAATCCATTTTGTATCATATCTGAGGGATTCCTTGGTTCGGGCCGACGAAGCAATGGCACTCGATCCTTATCAAACTGACTGCAATCTTTTTCTGTCCGTGAGAATCCCTCTAGATCTGTCCGTGAGAATCCCTCTAGAATGCCTTCTATTTCTAATAGGCCATGAACTAGATCAAAATCATTCTCAACGAGTCTACCATAAGCGATCCTATTGTTTTCATCTGGTTCAGGTGGAGACCAAAGCTCTTGAGCGACCGATCCGGCAGAACAATTCAAAAGATAAAGAAGTATCGTTAATTTCTTCGTGCTCATTCCAAGTTCGTAGTACGATCTGTACAAATAAGAATCCCCGTCGTTATAGAATGTCTTCTGCAAATAGATAGATATAGGATCTATGGGGCAATTACTTAGAAGTAAATTTTGTGCTACAGCCCTTCCTATCTGATAGAAAAGGAGCCGATAATTCTGAACCGGTATTACATGGCCTTGCAACTCCCAAGTTTGTCTATGCCGAGCTAATCTAATTGTATTTTCGTCTATAATGGATTTCCCATGTGAAATACTAATCGATAGGGCCTCATTGGTAAGTGCTATAAGATCTTGTGCATTGGAACCCATGGTTATGGCCCCGAATCCATTAGCCTGGAACGCTGTTTTTTCCAAGCGAAATCCCCTAGTATATGAAAGAGTGAAAAAGTGCTTTCGTTGTTGTGGAATAAGAGGCCTTCGTACCTTAATGCACGTATCTAATCTATGCGGAGCTATTAGAGAGGGATGCACCCGTTGGGGAAAATGGGTCGAAGCAATAACAAGACTATTTCCAGTGGAAGATCTTTCACAATCCCAGGAGAGAAGGTTCACTAATAGCTCGAGGGAGAAGCAACCCGAATCCCTAAAATGCATCTCATGAATGTTTGGAATCCATATTATGCAAGGAGAGATTGCTTTTGTTAATTCGATTTGAAGGCTGATATAAAATTGGGCTACGCGCCAGACCGTGTCCATCTCCTCAGTTAGCTCATCCATCCTAGTTAGCTGTTCCAGCTCCACATTAATATCGTCATGAGCATCCATATCCTGCCAAATATTGGCACGACTATCAATATCAATATCCATATCGTCAAAAACATGAATATCTTGATTAATAGCCACAATATCGTCACGAGCATCAATCTCAAACAACTCAATCAAATCGCTCTCCTCATCACTTTCATCACTGTCATCATCATCAAAACGAAAAACTGTATCCCGGAACTTGTCCAGAAATATCGTAATGAAAGGAAGATAGGAGTTTTTCGTTAGGTATTTGACCAAATAGGATCGTCCAAGTCCTACAGAACCTATCACTAAAATACCCCTAGAGGGGGATACGGCTAAGCGGAGCGTAAAGGGTTGTAGATCAGATGGGACATGAACACTATTAGCCCCAGACGGGGTTTGTGAATAAGTGATTGTCTGATAATGAGCAAGGAATAGCCGTCTTTCTGCTAAAGAGGATGTATCGAACTCATAATTTAGTAGATCCTTGTTATGAAGGTCAACTAAGTTTCCTAAGTAAATTTCTCCCGGTTGGTCCATCATTTGAGAATCAAAGTCATTCTTTGAGAAATGATCACTATGAGTCAGACTCCATAAAATTTGATCAATCCTTTTTTCTGGCGTTAAGGTGGAGAACTGAATCAAGACGTCTCTTTCTTCATCCTCAACCCAATCACTGTTTGCGGCCCAGTCTTCTATTTTTTCATCAATCCAATACCCCCCGCTCACCTTTTTTCTTTTTCTTAGCACTGAATAGATCTCTTTACTTGTATGACTTAGATATCTCGTATTTATCGAAAAAGTGAGTGGATCGAAGGGCATACTTATGATCTCGACGAGCTTTTTCTTCCAATTTTTCTTCTTATGAAAGCGTATTCCATCAGCATTACGCAAGAACATCTTTTGCAGAGCATTTTGCAGAGCATTTTGCAGAGCATCTAGAAAGAGATTAGTTAACCTGAACAACCAGAAAGAATGCGATTCAGATAGAGGATACCTATCCAGAAGTTTTCCCACCTCAATCTCAAGCATAGATGATTCCATTATCAAAGATTTGACCGTTCTGAACTCTGTCTGTAACTCACTAGCGGTCCAGAAAACAGAGAAAAGATGTGTCCCAACGAGATATCCAGCAACAAGAAGAAGGAAAAAGATTGCATAGAGGAACTCCCGAAGATTTGCCGAGCTCAGATGTGTCGATCTTAATGGTGGCTTATTCTTTGGAGGAAGTATGTCTTGGGACGGAAGAAGCTTATGGAAAGACTTCCTCTGAATCGTACTTATCTTCCTCTGAATCTTACTTATCTTCCTCTGAATCTTACTTATCAGAGTATATTGCCTCTTCCATTTTGTAAGACAAAATTGAATCTGTTTAATTCGCCC